GACCCACGTTCTACCGAACTGAACTAAGAGCGCTTTATTATGATGGGAGATACGGATGTCAAGAAAAGGATTCTTTTTGTACCCCCAATACATCTTGTATGTATAGTATCATAAAATGGTAGATTGTGTCCAATTTTAATCGATCTCAATTGACCCCTCGTTACTGTCCATAGGAGAAGTGATAAGTAGGGATGACAGGATTTGAACCCGTGACATTTTGTACCCAAAACAAACGCGCTACCAAGCTGCGCTACATCCCTTTCATTTGTTGTACAGTGCCATTGTAGGGAATCCATGTTTTGTTTTCCACATCATAATTTCCTCTATCTAAATAGAATTTCTTTTCACATTTCTTCTTTTTGGTTTTTTGGTTTCATTCTAATAAAGAATTATATACATACCTAACGTATAAACGTATAAAGGAATGAATATTTATCAGTAGTGCTCAGGAAGGAGGGTTCATCTTTTTCTGTTTTAGGGACAGGTAGATTTCATCTACCGGATCGTTGTATATATCCATTTTGGTTAGAGATTCCCCGTACAAATGATCTTTAACTACATATGCATCTGATCATATATGTATTACAATATACAATAAAGTCAATAAAGTTAAAGAAAAAGAAGGAGGATTTTCAATGCGAGATATAAAAACATATCTCTCCACGGCACCTGTGCTAACTACTCTATGGTTCGGGTCTTTGGCGGGTCTATTGATAGAGATCAATCGTTTATTCCCAGATGCGTTGACATTCCCCTTTTTTTCATTCTAGTTATTGACATGGGAAGGGATCAAGAAGATTAGAGATACAATAAATTCTCTGTGACTAACCCCCCCCCTTTTTCAGTTCTTTAGGATAGGAAAGAAAGAGTAAAGAATAAAAGTGGATTGAATCTCATCGAAACTCGGGTTCGGGTTAATATAGGGAGAACAGAAATGGAAATGTGGGTCGAGGGCAGGCTGTTCAAGATCATACAAGATACTAAATGAAATACTGGGATTGGGAATAATTGATAGTTAGAAATATTTGTATTACTTAATAATTTGATTACTCTATTGATTGCAACGAAATCTTTCATAATTGAATTGGATTTCGAGTTAGCAACTTCTCGTCTATTTATTTTTAATTCCTTTCTTCTTCGCTTCGGTTCGAATCGAAAATAGAAGAATTGAGTGAATTCAAAATCCAAAGGAGGTTCATGGCTAAGGGTAAAGATGTCAGAGTAGTAGTTATTTTGGAATGTACCAGTTGTGTCCGAAATGGTTTGAATAAAGAATCGCGGGGCATTTCCAGATATATTACTCAAAAGAATCGACACAATACACCTAGTCAATTGGACTTGAAAAAATTCTGCCCTTATTGTTACAAACATACGATTCATGGGGAGATAAAGAAATAAATCGAACGGAACGCGTGTGCCACTCTTCCAAGGAAGAGGAAGAAATTACATATATATATATATATACAAATCCAGTCCTATTTTGGTCGGATCCGAGATGAATGAAGAAATAGGATTTTAGAAATAAGAAATAAACCATGGATAAATCCAAGCGGCCCTTTCATAAATCCAAGCGATCTTTTCATAGGCGTTTGCCCCCAATTGGATCGGGGGATCGAATTGATTATAGAAACATGAGTTTAATTAATCAATTTATTAGTGAACAAGGAAAAATATTATCTAGACGAGTGAATAGATTAACCTTGAAACAACAACGATTAATTACTATTGCTATAAAACAAGCTCGTATTTTATCTTCGTTACCTTTTCTTAATAATGAGAAACAGTTTGAGAGAACCGGGTCGATCCCTAGAACTACTGGTCCTAGAACCAGAAATAAATAAGCCTATTCCTCTCAATCGAATCAAAACTCTAATTCGAACTCAGATTGAAGTTTTGTTCGAAAAAGCCGAGAGATTGTCGCGCCGTAATGTAATAATAAAAAAAAGAATGGGGGAAGAATAAATCTTTTTTTTTTTTATTGAAACGTGTTCGTTCATTCCTACTACTTATCTTATCATACGAATTTCTACTATACCCTCCCGGAGTTCATTCTCCGGGGAACTCCGTTTAAAGTATTCCAGTGAATTCCTTCCAATCTCCTTATTTGATGATCGCATTGGAAATCGTGTCAAGACAATTCCTATTTGATATGGCTATTTGTGCAGGTATTTTACGATTAAGAAGCAACTGCCTCTTGTACAGATCAAGTATTAATCGACTATAACTATGGGATCCCCTATTCTCACGAGTTACTGCATTTATCCGAGTGATCCACAAACGACGAAAACTTCTCTTTCGCCTGCCTCTATCCCGATGAGTGGAAACCAAAGCTCTCATTTTCTGTTGAGTAGTAGTTCGAGTAAGTCTTGAATGAGCCCCTCGAAAGGTTGCTGCAAATAAACGAATTTTTGTTCTACGTCTCCGAGCTATATATCTTCGTCTAACTCTGGTCATTGAATCAAAAGAAACTTTGATGAATAACTAATTGATTTCTTTTCTTTCAGTCATTCTTTTCCCCTCTCCTGGTTTATTAATAACAAAACGGATTCTTCCGATGTATAAAATTAAAATACAAATTCCAATGGCTTTTGCTACTATAACCTTCCCAACCACGATTTTTTTATTTCTTCCAGGCATTTCACCTCAAAAAAAAAAGAAATTGTACCGATATTAGGTATAAAATAAATCGTAAATGGACAAATAGTGGCTTCCATCGTTTCTATGGTTACTTCTTAAACGGCGAGGTCCTCTCTATACACCGGAGCCCCTTTCCTCATTTAATCAATGTTATTGGTAACTTGTACAGTTCACGCTCTTTGGCTCTACCGATGAATTATCGAGTAATAGGTCTTTTTTCAATGGGATCTATCCATACAGTGACGGCATTTAATTATGAAGGTTGAATAGGTAGCTGACCCTGTTAGTCCGTTCTTGCAAGAGTAGGAGCATAATCTTTCTGCTTCTTAAATATCATTCCCCCGCTTAATGGATAACCATTTGCTACCAATGGGAATTGCTTTTCATCTCAAATCGAGGTGATTGGATTTGCACCAATGGAAACCATAAATTCCATACAAATAGAGGTATACGAGAGATCTTTATTTTTCGATAGTGAATGGAGTTCTTCCATTCTATTCATTGGTACGAGTCATTGATACTGTAAAAATCGTCTCATTTGTTCTAGCTCATGATCTGAACGAGTCGCACATACACCCTAGTACATGTTCCTCGACGCTGAGGACATCCTCGAAGAGCGGGGGATTTCGTGACATTTCTGATTGGCTGTCTTGTGTTTCTAATAAGTTGTTTAATAGTTGGCATGCTGAATCATATACAGAATGGGCTGGTTTAGATCGATCCTAACCGGATGATTATGAATTACTTCCATTTCATATTTTACCCAGGTAAGAAGATAAAAGATCAAATAAGGGTTCATTCAAATTATGATTCGAAATGGAATCAAAGATTTATGCGAAATCCCCGGTATTTTCGATCGCTACAAGATCAACAATGCCATAATCTTGGGCTTCTGTTGCTGACATAAAAACATCCCTTTCCATGTCTTCGGATACAACCCATAAAGGATTGCCCGTTCTTTGTACATAAACCCTTGTGAGGGTTTCGCGGAGTTTCAGTAGTTCTTCCGCTTCCAGGATAAATTCTCCTGTGGGTGCCTCATAAAAAGAACTAGCAGGTTGATGGATCATAACCCTGATGATATAACATAATGAACGATTCCTCTATCTCGCATGATTGGGCGAAGGGAAGGGATAAAGAATAACAAGCAGGGAGAAAAAGATAGAATTGAACAACCGTACAGGCATCTTTTGTGCATACGGCTCTGTAATGGAATTTTTTTTTTCTTTTTTCATCGAAGAAAAAGACAAGTCGAATCTATCAGACCCAGATCGTTGAATGATCCATTTACCATCCTTCCTTTCAGAGTAATCAAAAAATACTATGATGGTTCCGTTGCTTTATATATTTATCTCGTCTGTGATTCAGCAATCCCAAAGTTTCTTTCTGATCCGATCAAATAAAAATAAGTAAAAAATGATCTTTTTTTTTTTTTTATTTTCACACTCTTTCATAACATAAATATTGGAAAGAGACTTCTGATGTGGAAGCAAAAAGGTTTGTGACGCTGAAATGGACCCCGATACATAAGATCAAGTCGGAAATAACCTTTCTTTCATACTACTATCTCGATACATAATCTCATATTATGAAAAAATAATAATAGTTTGCTCATATCGAACTTGAAATGCCATGCTATTATTACTTAATATTATTATTATTTTATTCATATTCCATATGACGAAGGCATAGTCTTTTTTTCTCTCAAATAAAAAAACTCATTGGCGCCAAGCGTGAGGGAATGCTAGACGTTTGGTAATTTCTCCTCCAACCAGGATGAAAGATCCCATTGAAGCGGCTAATCCCATGCATATTGTATGCACATCTGGTGGCACAAATTGCATAGTATCATAAATAGCTATTCCTGGGATTACCCATCCGCCGGGAGAATTTATAAACAAATACAGATCCCTGGTATCATCCTCTATACTGAGATATACCATGAGACCAACAAGTTGATTCGAGATCTCGCTATCAACTTCTTGGCCTAAAAAAAGTAATCTTTCTCGATGAAGTCGGTTGATTAGGACAAAATTCTATTCCTTAGGAACCGTACACGCACCTTTGGGTGCATACGGTTCAAAAAATCAAAATTGAGAAAAAAAAAATTGTCGATTCCAGCCCTATTTCTTTTTTCGTAGCGGGCTTTTTCTTCCATTTTTTAAGAAACATGAGTTTTGACTTGCTTCCCTATAAAATCAAAAAAGAATTCACTGAACTTATCGAGCTAACCCCTCATTGATGTATTGTTTCATCGAGATCTAAATCACGATGTATTTTTCTTGTTCCCGAATGGGCCTCTTCCACTCTTTTAGGTTTATGCTCTACTCCGGGTAAAGATCTGCCCGAATTCGATTTGCACATATAGGACAAATGATCCCAGTACCACTTCTTTTTGCTATGACTTCTTTTTTTTTTTTCAATTTGTTTCATTTTCATGCCTTCCACAAAATATTCGATGTATTCATCATATTATTCCATTAATTGGCAATTTGGGATCACTCATATGGTATAAAGGAATCATTTCTGATAGGGTGGTAATCATACATGGATTACCTTGGTATTTTCTGAACGGAGCCTGTATACTTCATTTTATTGGTCCAAGCCAACCATAAATTCTTTTAATTGAGAATATTGATCCTCCAACCAAATAAATTGATCTAATTGCACTTCACGCTTCGAATTATTGATGGTTCAATCAATCTTTCTTGGGCGAAACAGAGGATATCTCGATCGGGGGAGAGAACGGGGAAATCCCATATGACCCAATATGTCTGACAAGTCACACTATACGTCAACCCAAACTGCATCTTCCTCTCCAGGACTCCGAAAAGGTACTTTTGGAACACCAATGGGCATTAAATGAAAGAAAAATGAAGTATTCTATTTCACTTTGATGTGGAAACGTAACAAACAATGGTTTATTGTCTTCATAATATTGTCGTTTATCGTATTTTATCGATAGATTGGAAGATTTATAGAGGAAGACGGAATAAAGGAAAATTCTTACGAACGGATCGTTCGAATGAGAAACAAGTATCTATACATTCGCTCACAAAAAATAGGATTAATCCCCCCATTGCGTATTGGTACTTATTGGGTATAGAATAGATCTGCTTCTCTTTGTTCCTACGAACAGAATTGTTCAATTATTACTAACGGAACAGAATAAATATTAACCCTTGTTTCGAGATAATCCAATGAAAAGGTGAGGTCCATAGCATAGTTATTTCCAATGTGATAAAGTTACATAGTATCTATTTTTTCTTTGAGAAAGGGGTATTTCCATGGGTTTGCCTTGGTATCGTGTTCATACCGTCGTATTGAATGATCCCGGTCGGCTGCTTTCTGTCCATATAATGCATACAGCTCTAGTTTCCGGTTGGGCCGGTTCGATGGCTCTATACGAATTAGCAGTTTTTGATCCTTCTGACCCCGTTCTTGATCCAATGTGGAGACAGGGTATGTTCGTTATACCCTTCATGACTCGTTTAGGAATAAACAATTCATGGGGCGGTTGGAGTATTACAGGAGGAACTATAACGAATCCGGGTATTTGGAGTTACGAAGGTGTGGCCGGGGCACATATTGTGTTTTCTGGCTTGTGCTTCTTAGCAGCTATCTGGCATTGGGTGTATTGGGACCTAGAAATATTCTGTGATGAACGTACGGGAAAACCCTCTTTGGATTTGCCCAAGATTTTTGGAATTCATTTATTTCTCTCAGGGGTGGCTTGCTTTGGGTTTGGCGCATTTCATGTAACAGGCTTGTATGGTCCTGGAATATGGGTATCCGATCCTTATGGCCTAACCGGAAAAGTACAATCTGTAAATCCAGCGTGGGGTGCGGAAGGTTTTGATCCCTTTGTTCCGGGAGGAATAGCCTCTCATCATATTGCAGCAGGTACATTGGGTATATTAGCAGGTCTATTCCATCTTAGTGTCCGCCCACCCCAACGTCTATACAAAGGATTACGTATGGGCAATATTGAAACTGTCCTTTCCAGTAGTATCGCTGCTGTCTTTTTTGCAGCTTTCGTTGTTGCTGGAACTATGTGGTATGGTTCAGCAACTACCCCGATCGAATTATTTGGTCCCACTCGTTATCAGTGGGATCAGGGATACTTCCAGCAAGAAATATATCGAAGAGTTGGCGCCAGTCTAGCCGAAAATCTGAGTTTATCGGAAGCTTGGTCTAAAATTCCCGAAAAATTAGCTTTTTATGATTACATCGGTAATAATCCGGCGAAAGGTGGATTATTCCGGGCAGGCTCAATGGACAACGGGGATGGGATAGCTGTTGGATGGTTAGGACACCCTATCTTTAGAGATAAAGAAGGGCATGAACTTTTTGTACGCCGTATGCCTACTTTTTTTGAAACATTTCCAGTAGTTTTGGTGGACGGAGACGGAATTGTGAGAGCCGATGTTCCTTTTAGAAGGGCAGAATCGAAGTATAGTGTCGAACAAGTGGGTGTAACTGTTGAGTTCTATGGTGGCGAACTCAATGGAGTCAGCTATAGCGATCCTGCTACTGTGAAAAAATATGCTAGACGTGCCCAATTGGGTGAAATTTTTGAATTAGATCGTGCTACTTTGAAATCCGATGGTGTTTTTCGGAGCAGTCCAAGGGGTTGGTTCACTTTTGGACATGCTACGTTTGCTTTGCTCTTCTTTTTCGGACACATTTGGCATGGCGCTCGAACCTTGTTCAGAGATGTTTTTGCTGGGATTGACCCAGATTTGGATGCTCAAGTGGAATTTGGAGCATTCCAAAAACTTGGAGATCCAACTACAAGGAGACAGGTAGTCTGATACAACATTGCTCCGGTATCTTTCGCCTCTATATTTGATTTTTTTGATTTGACATAAGGTACCGTAGAAATATTGATTTGAATCATCGCCTTTCTTTGCTCTTGTCCTTTCTTTATCTGGGAAATAATCCTAAATGAACAGGTGTGGAAGCTATAATTGTAAACAACGATCGAATCTATGGAAGCATTGGTTTATACATTCCTCTTAGTCTCGACTTTAGGGATAATATTTTTCGCTATATTTTTTCGAGAACCGCCTAAGGTCCCGACTAAAAAGATGAAATGATTTTTCATTATCTTAATTGAAGTAATGAGTCCCCCATATGGGGGACTCATTACTTCAATTAGTCTCCGTGTTCCTCGAATGGATCTCTTAGTTGTTGAGAGGGTTGCCCAAAAGCGGTATATAAGGCGTACCCTGTAAAGCTTACAAGTGAACCAGATATGGAGATGGCGACTAAGGTTGCTGTTTCCATTATTAGAGAATTTCAAGACCACGATGGATCTATGCTACGATAAGATCGTTTATTTACAACGGAATAGTATACAAAGTCAACAGATCTCAACCAATGCAATAGTATTTATGGCTACACAAACCGTTGAGGGTAGTGCTAGGTCTGGGCCAAGACGAACTATTACAGGGGATTTATTGAAACCATTGAATTCAGAATATGGTAAAGTGGCTCCTGGATGGGGAACCACCCCATTTATGGGTGTCGCAATGGCTCTATTTGCGATATTCCTATCTATTATTTTAGAGATTTATAATTCTTCCGTTTTACTGGATGGAATTTCAATGAATTAGGTCCATAAGAACCAGAAGCCCTAGCTTTTCAATCAAAAATGAATCACTTAGGACTCAGATTTATAGTCCATTCTGGTAGTTTGACCGTGGAATTCCGTTGTTTCGGTATTTCCGGAATATGAGTGTGCGACTTGTTATAATTGATCCTATTGATAGTACAGAGAATGGGTCTGTCATCTCGACAGAGATGGTTCTGCCTCGTCGGATATTCATCCTAGTATCTGGAGCACGGAATATATGGAATAGATCAAGAAATATTTGAACTATGATTCATACCTACTATTCAGACCTCGTGACTGGACTTCAAAAAATTTTCAAACAAAGAGGTATTTGAGAAATTGAACGATTTTTCTTCCTTTAGAATCATGCTTATTTTGACCGAAGGACAAATCTTTCTCTGGATTTTTAGTCATTACATCTATGAATAAGTGATGATCAAATAGTTCTTACTCATAGAACCCTTGGTCTTAGTTTTTGGGTTTTATTGAATCATCGTGGTTCTAGTATGAATCTGAGGTTTCAATCGATTCATAGGGTCTCAACAAGAGAATTCCTATCAAAAAAAAATAGTAAACAATAGTCAATCTGCATTACGCACAAACAAAAACAACAAATCAAATAACAAATAAATAGGGGAATAGAAGATTCAAGAGGCCTGTAACGATCAACATAAAGACAGATGAGCTAACTTGATATTTTGGCATTCTCATCACAACAAAGAAGAGAGTTCGGATTTTGGTTCCTTCGTATCTTCAGAGACGATTGAATCAAATGGATAAATAAGAAATTTCAAATTTTCTATTACATATCCATTGTAATCAGTATTTGGGTGTTTCTGCTTGAGCCGTACGAGATGAAATTCTCATATACGGTTCTCAGAGGGGGAGTCCCCTTGGTTTACCTATCTCAATAAAGTATATGATTGGTTCGAGGAGCGTCTCGAGATTCAGGCGATTGCAGATGATATAACTAGTAAATATGTTCCTCCTCATGTCAATATATTTTATTGTCTAGGAGGGATCACACTTACTTGTTTTTTAGTACAAGTAGCTACGGGTTTTGCTATGACTTTTTACTATCGTCCGACCGTTACGGAGGCTTTTGCCTCTGTTCAATACATAATGACTGAAGCCAACTTTGGTTGGTTAATCCGATCAGTTCATCGATGGTCAGCAAGTATGATGGTCCTAATGATGATCCTACACGTATTTCGTGTGTATCTCACGGGCGGATTTAAAAAACCTCGCGAATTGACTTGGGTTACGGGTGTGGTTCTGGCTGTATTGACTGCATCGTTTGGTGTAACTGGTTATTCCTTACCCCGGGACCAAATCGGTTATTGGGCAGTAAAAATCGTGACAGGCGTACCTGAAGCTATTCCCGTAATAGGATCACCTTTAGTAGAGTTATTGCGTGGAAGTGCTAGTGTGGGTCAATCTACTTTGACCCGTTTTTATAGTTTACACACTTTTGTATTACCTCTTCTTACTGCCGTATTTATGTTAATGCATTTTCCAATGATACGTAAGCAAGGTATTTCAGGTCCTTTATAGAGAAGACAGATCATAGATATTTGTAATCGATCATATATAATTTCGGGGAGGAACAATAGTGTTTTATTGCTACAAATATGGATTATTGAAAAGAATAAGACATCTTTTTGGATATTTCTCTTCAACTAACTACGAAGTATTGTATTCTTTATTTGATACGAATAGTTGAAGTACATTCTCCGAAGAGAAGAT